TTTCCTCAAGCCAGTCTTGAAGCAGGAAGTGTTGTACCTTGAAGGTATGACCTGGTATTTTGACCTCATATCATATACTTATTACTGTTCTCTAGAAGGTCCGCCAGCCGGCTATGCATTCTCAGGTCAAAGTTCTTTCTTTGAATTGCTTGATGAGCTCGATTGACATTTTTTTATAGGGGACCCTTACGTGGGTCCTTAGTCTTCCATTCACCCAGAACTTGGCTGATCACCAGCTTTGACGCAGTAAATCAGTAAGAAAGTAAAGCAGTCAAAGTAAAAGCTCAAGCCTACACAGTCAATGAAGGAGCACTAGCGTGAAAGGAAAGGCAGGCTACCTACTATACTATATATAATATACGATTACGATAGGATATTCTACCCAGCCAGCAAAGTTAGGAAGCATGCACCTGCCCCTTATGCTCTCTTTACTATACTATTGGACATTTACCGAAAGAGTCAATCAGTGATGGAGGGAATTAAAGGCTTAAGCTTTCCAATTCCAATTTTCTATCCTGCGAATCAATCCCCCACTCATTATATAATATAAAAAAGTCGGAGAATCGGATGCCGCTGTCTAATAATAGCTTCCCCTATCCCATAAAGGCGAAAGCCTCATTCCTTTAGTTGCAAATAGTAGATAAACTAAGGATTTCCGCCTCCTCTTCGGAAGCGACATCCTTTTTTTCTTTTTATGACTTTTTGGGCTAAAGCGAATGAACGAAACCAAAGAGTCAGATTCGGGAAAGAGGGAAACTCACCTACGGGAGTCTTCAAATCCGGTGAGAAAGGACGCGAAGAAGGCCTGGGAAGCTTAAAGCATCAAGAATCACACGCGGAGCATCCATGAAGAGAAAGATTCTGCCGTGAAGATACAATACAGGCCGGCATCCTTAGAGCGAAAGGCACTTTCCTTTGGGGGGCTTTTTCCATATCTCCCGAGCGAATTCATTATATATGGAACGAGAAGGACTTTTATGATATGACACAGGTCGAGGTCGAAATGGGGTGTATTATTGTATTTCCCTCCTCACCGTAAGCTGCCTTGTCCCCCCTCAACTATAAAAAAAAGATACACATAACATGGACTCTGGCCTAAGGGCCTTCGTCCCCGCGCAATTCAGCTCTTCTGTAGCGGTAAGGAACCACTACTAGATTCTGACTCTGAGGCGGAATTGGCATCGTGCTTCCAGAAGAAAGCGAAAGCAAAGAGAAGAGCATATAGAGGAAGGGAATGAGATGAAAGTATGGAAATACGGACATGAGCCCGCACAAAGAAACTCTCAGGCAAAAAGAATTGGAAATTGGAAATAGGCCCACCCCCTTTTTTTTTTCTAGAACTGTTCGGAAGAACAGATAGGATCAAGCCGATCAACAGGCTACAGACACCACTTCTCGAGATCTCGCTTAGTCTTTGTTTGAATAGAGCCGCAATCCAGATTAAGCTGTGCCGGAATGATCTTGCCGTGCCGCTATTACCCTAAACGAAGAGAGTAGATGTGAAAACCGAAAGAAAGGTAATGGGATACTAAATCGCTACAGATTACCGACGCCTTCCAAAGGACGAATGGACTGAAGCTCTACCCCTACTTACCTCAAAAACGTCTGAATGAAGCCTCTACGCCAGCTTAGCTGCCGGGCCTTGATTGCCGACAAAAGATCCAGAGACTAAGGAGAAAGCTACGGGAATGAAATTCAATATCAGACAGTACTTACTGTGCTCTAAAGCGCACTGAAAACGTTTTTAAACAAGCGGAAAAGCCAAGCTAAACTGAAAAGAAGCTAGCCACCTTCCCCTCCCTACGGTTACCTTCTTTTGTCATCTAGACCGACTCACCGCCCTTCTTTCGCGGTATACTTGAAATCTTTGTTGAGTAGCGCGCTATTGCTATAGATTAGGGCTTCTATCGCATTGTTATAGCGGCTCTTCTCGCTTGCGTGCTTTTGCTCTTCGCACTTTGTGTTGTTAAGGGCTACAGCCGGACTTCCTTACTTGAACAAGTCAAGTAAGCAAGTCAACTACCTTCTTCTTTTGGGTCTGCTTTGCTACCGGGCTTCTAGCTGCCCTTCCTCCAACAGAGATGCGGATTCAATAGCAGCTTTCTAACTCTATACTATAGTTGTAAGTGATGAAAGAAACTCCTATTCTTTATCACCCGAGGGAACTGAACTCACTGAAACCAAGCCAATGGAGACTGCCGGGTATTCACTCCTCCCTTCCCGCTACTCTATCTAATGCTTACGGTTCTTTCGATCATCCAGAAAAGCGGCAATGGCATTAGAGTACGAGGGCCTTCCAAGGGCTAGCACGACACGAAAGGGCAATGCGGAATTGCTAGTCTAGAGAAAGATTCATAGTGAATCTATCCCACTAGCTACAGCTTGCATTCGATTTCTTGTATTGCACAACTTATTGTTTGCCCAAGGAAAGTCATTAGGTAAGGCGGATTCTGGTCCATCGGCAGCCTATTCTTTCACAAGAACCATGGCATGAGATGCTTTCTTTACTGCTCATGTCTAGCAAAGAGACAAAGATCGTAGCGTGTCTATGCATACCATAGGAAGGTTGAGCTTGATCGGTTGTGGATATGAATTGAACTTCCTTGCTCGCTTCCTTGCTCTTTCGTGGTCTCATTTTCGCTCTTGTCCCCCTAGTGAGTGACTCGGGGAAAGAGAACTCAATAGCTCCTTCAAAGGTAGTTGACTTGCTTACTTGTTAAATTCAAGTAAGGGGAAATTCTCTCATTTTACCTTCATCCACCATTCAACGTGGAAGGCCTTGGAATTTCATGGGCTTATGAACGGAAGGGCTTACCAACGAAAGAGGCTTGCTATTACTGGTATTACAGGGAGCCACCCTATCAAAGCTTTATCCACGCTATATGAGGGCCATAGAAAAGCCTTTTCAGACAAGCCAGCCCAGTCAGTAGTGCTCATCTTGCTAAGGATGTTGACACTTTAGCGAGGGACTAACAAGTTCAGTAAGTAAACACAATAAATAGGGGTAGGGGATTTGTTTGGGGGAGCCATTCCCCTTCCCTTCCTTTGGAGAGTTACGAGTTGCTGCTGAAGGACTTTCTTTTGATGATGATGTGCTTTCTCTTGCTTTTGCGGAACTGAGATCCCTGTAAATAGCGACTGTTGCTACTGCTCTTCCTTTAGCTGGAGAGGTACTTCTACCACTTTTAACGAAATCCCTCAGTGCGGGAACTGCTTTAGCTGCCACTCTAACAGCGTAACCAAGAGCCTATTACTTTGAGAAAGATGAATTTCCACGTAAGCAAATTGACACCTGAACTCGCGAATTCATAAAATGCCGCTTTTTCTCGGGTTTTTACACATTTTGTCTGGTTTTCAAGTGTTCGGAAAAAGTAAGTTGTTATATAAGATAGTAAAAAAACCGGTATCGGCATCTTACCTTGCTAAGAATGCTAATGTTGTTACTGGAATTGATATCCCATCCCTAAAAAAGGGACTACTGACTTATGTTACCACTTTCTAAAATAAAAAAAAGGAAATCTATATAGGAAAAACAACTTAAACTGTAAATAAGGCAAGAAATCCGAAAAATGCCTATTTGTCCTGAAACTGCAGCATATTATTCGATGTCATTGTCGTGTCAGCCAAGCGAAAAGTTTGAATGAAGGCCATGCCTTTTGCCGATGGAGTTGCATTTCGAGTGGAAGTTGGAGTGGTTTTCTAGCCCTAGGCTAGACTAGTTTGCCGCCCATTTCCCTTCGAGCTAGTTGCTTTCTTTCGCCCTATCAGTCCTATCCCCTTGCAGCCCTTGGGATGAAGCAGCGTGAGCTCTTTTCTACCCAAAAAAGGATATTTCCAGCTGGGTAGTTTGAGCTTTTGATGTTGATGTAAGCAAGTGAGCGAGCCTGTGAAAAAGCCATCAGGGTCAAGTGCCTAAGCTAATGGAATCTCCAGTTGGAGTGCTAGTAGTTGCATCTGTCTAAGTAGTAGTTGCCCATCCAATTCAAGTGCTTTCCTAGTCCTGGTACTGGCTCTGCAAGGAAAATAGAAACATACCCTATTCGATCGTATAGAACAGGCCCCCTCGTATGCAACCTATTCTCGGCTAAAGGATAGGCAGAATCAATTAGGCACTTCATTTCATATAGGGAGAAGGCTCACACCTACCTTTGGCAGAGTATCTCACTCCACAAGGGTTTACTTTTCCTTTGAATCCTAAATAAGAAACGGTATATTTACTTAGTCTATTTAATAGATTCTATGTGCTCGTATGGAAGCAAGTCACTCCGCCTCCGTCCCTCTGGTTTCATCCAACCAGGCTCGCTAGAGAAAGGGCTAGGTGGATCAGACAGGAGAAGAGAGCCAAATCTACCCCCCTTTGGTTCTACCTCACCTGAGAAGTACTTTCCCAAGGCCTACAAACAAGTGTAATTCAAGCAGAGGAAGATCTGAAATAGGAGCCCATCACACCGCTCACCCTGCTGTATGATGGGACCAAGATAGGAGCCATTCTGGCAGAAGAAGAAGTCGAAACCAAGATCAGCAGTCAGTTAAAGAAAGAGTTTTTTGAAAAACTGTTGAAGCTCCTAAAAGAAAAGAGTACAGCGATATCTTCGCCACCACCTCAGAAAAGTCCAGCTCTGAGGCTGTTGCTGCTAAACAGGTTGATCCTGACCACTCCACATGCAACACCGCTCCTCGTGACTCAGTCATGATAACCCCCTTCCCTTTCGCCCCGGGTTGGGTCTGGTCTGGGATCGCTCCCATCTACCCTTCCTCCAACAGATGAAATTGCATCGTTTATTCCTATTCCGGCAAAACTAGCTGCTGACTCAACCGGGTCTAGGCCCTCTTTGTTTTAGCATGGGCGATTGAAAGAGAGTAGGAGCGCATTCTCTCCATCTCAGAAGGACTTAAACAGCCTTTGGTACGAAAGTAGGCTATGGCTATGATTCTTAGAGAGAAAAAAAGGGTTTCATATAAAGACTTGGCACCTAGTTTTCTTTGTTGTCGGCCTTACTCGGGCTAAGTTCAAGCAAAGATCAGTCCTTGTAAGGAACTTCAGTGATCAACTAGAATATACCACCTTCCCCAATGAAACTTCTTTCCCCGGAGCAGAGAAAGAGAAAATACCGGGTATGCCTGAAAACCTGAAACGGATTCGTGAACAAGAACCCCAGATACCATTTTTTCCAGAGCAAAAAGCACCTCACTTCGATCGCCTTGAACACGCTTTCTATAAACATAAAGCAAGAGGCGAGTCCAATTCGTAAGTGAATAGGGCTGAGTTTAGCTAAGGAATATCTCGCTATCTGTCCCTTTAGAAAAGGAAAAGCCCAAGAGAAAGTAAGAAAAGGGATGCGTCCTCAAAGCGGGCAGTATCATATATGAAGAAAGAGATTGTTGACGTTACTAGACTAAGGTAGGGCATTTTTTCTTGGGCCCTGCTATGATGATCCCACTCCCCAGCTGAGTGAGATTTAACCGCGAAGCCATTTATTTGTTTTTGGAGCACCTCCACCAACACATTTCACTTTCCCAATGGGCCGATGAGTCCCACAAGATTAGATGTTTCGGCTTTGACCGGCCTTCAGCCCCATGGTACTGAGGTTAATGCCACTCTTTCTTTTCCAAAAGAAAAGTCTAAATACGTCGGATCGTGACAAGGTCACCAAAAAATCTCTATACAACTATATAATAAATGAATATGCCAAAACTGGACCAGTTTCCCATACTGAGCCTGTCAACTTTTTGGCCATGTGGTTGAATTGATATGTGTACTGAAAGGCCTCTATCAAAAAGACTCAAGAATTTTTCAACTTGCTATCGCACTGGCCGATGGTAAATCCATGGTCATGGCTTCTCGGTTAAAGTCTTTGGCACTTGACCATGCTTCCTCGGAAAAATAGAAAGAATTGGCTGAACGGGCTTGTCTCGGATGAGCATAGTTCGAATAGCTCATCATAAGAATAAAGCACACTTCCTTAAATTTCAGTAAACTAAGGAATACCCGCTCGGGCCTTCATAATCGTCGTCAGGAGCTTAATGATCGCTTGGGGATATCTTGGCTTGGTTTGTCTTACAATCCAGAAGTAAGACGTTCAATTGTGGAGACGCAACTCCAGATTGAAAAATATGTAAAAGCGGCTCTGGTGACCGACGGGCATTCCCCTGGTTCTGTTTTTGACAAAAGGCATAAGATCCGATCCGAGGATTTCTTTTCTACCTCGAGGGGACCGCACTCTCGGAATCTACATAGGCCCACCCTCTTAAAGAAATTCGAGAATATGGAACACGGCAAAGCGTTCCATATCGGCGGATTATGATAGCCCTACACAACTATGATCTCTTTTTTTTTTTAATGTATTTTTAGGGAAAAAGAGATCATAGTTTTTGGAGTTGGGTTGGTAAGGAGCCTAAGCGGGCGGGGAGCTCGCACAAGTACCCCCGAAGGGCCTTTTTGAAGTGTGGCCCACACGCGGCCAGGGGGGAGAGAGGATAAGGCTAAGGTTGCTACTGCTATCTTAGAATCAATCAAATTCTAAACCGGCGTGGCGCTTCTGGATGCTTTTGATCAATAGGAAGAGGAGGAAAAAAAAAGCTTATGATGACCATCTATTTGAGTCGATCATTTCAAAGATCTAATTCCAGTTTTTTCTTATGTAGTGGAAACGCCTTACAATCTGAAGTTTTACGCTTAAGTGAAGAAATGTTCTTGGTGGATGCAGGACTTGGGACCCCCAGAATTTGTATGCAAGATGAGCCTACAGGAGTGCCAATCAACCGAGCCACCAGGTTTGAGAATAAGGTAGGATCCCTGGATCTAGTGGCCGGTGAATCACTGATCAAAAAGCGGATTTTGGAGAGATTCTTCATCGATCTAGTGGCCGGTGAATCACTGATCAAAGAGCGAGCAGCCGCCAGGTTTAATGATTTGGTGGGATCCACAGATGTAGTGGCTGGTGAACCGCTTCTTCTTCTTCCACGAAGATTCAGACAAAACCGAGCTTGGATGGAACTGAACAAGATTTGGCGAACGAATACTAAGGTCAAAGGCTTTCTTATTGGGAAAGTAAAAGGAGGTTATTCAGTAGCCATCGCAGGTTTCATTGCTTTTCTTCCATTCCGTTCTTTCAAAAGTAAAAGGATATCGAATAATCGATTCACCATTGAGAGCATTAACTTCAAAAGGACGAATATTGTGGTGTTATAACAGCCTTTTGTTGAGGGTCTGGCACTTATTCCGGCCCTCTATTTACATAACGAAGAAAGGGCTCAGGTGCCTTTTTTGCTCTATTCTAAAAAAGGAAAAAATCTCCCTAGGCTACGAAATGGACGTTAACACAACTAAAGTACCCCGCGCAAAAAAGAAGGCCTTCTCTTCTAGCAGCCCCTCCCCGCATGAGCCTCAGACCTCGCTTTGTTTGACCATGAACAAATGATCGATGCCCTGCCCTCAATCTGCGGGGGCCTCCATAATACCTTATTTTCCTACCCCTTAGGATTTAGGATCAAGGAATTAATTGATTCCGATCCTACCAGATCAGGGGCTTTACCCGAGCCTAACTGAATCGCCGGCCGAGTCCTCTCTTTTGGCACTTGAAATAGAGGCCAAGTCTTTCGCTTCGCTATAACTAATAAGCCCAAGAGCGGCAAGAGATAGTTTACCAACTGCTTTTATTTCAACAAGAACGTATTCTGTAAGAACCTCTTCTGGGCATTCATCTGCTTGCTAGGAAGTCTTTTTACTGACCTTCCCGCCTGGTATGGTCTTCCAAAAGCTCCTCATAGTGCTGCATTCTGAGGTAGTATGATAGTTTTAGCTGCTTCCTTGACTTGCGCAGTTTCTTTCATCGGTGAGTTAAGTTAGCTTTCGTAGTTGGGGGTTTCTTATTCTTATTAGGTTTTTGTGAAAGAGGGGAGTTGGCTGATAAAGATGGACAGTAAGGATCGCGTAATAGAAATTTATCGGCCTCGTCATCGAAAGCAGTTTCCAATTGCTCGGAAATTCTCAGTTATATGGGGGGCTTAGATAGTGAGCAAAAACAATTGATCAAGAAATTGGTCAACTTTCACATGAAAGAAGGTAAAAGAACGAAGGTTCGTGCTATTGTTTATAAAACTTTTCATCGCCTAGCTCGAACTGAAGGCGATGTAATCCAACTTATGTTGGACGCTGTAGAGAATATAAAGCCCATATGCAAGGTTGAAAAAGTAAGAGTAGCAGGTACTATTTATGATGTCCCCGGGATTGTAGCCAGGGATCGTCAACAAACCTTAGCTATTCGTTGGATCCTTGAAGCAGCTTTCAAACGACGTATAAACTACAGGATAAGCTTAGAGAAATGTTCATTTGATGAGATACTGGATGCTTACAGAAAGAGGGGAATTGCGCGTAAGAAAAGGGAGAATCTTCATGGACTGGCTTCCGCCAATCGAAGTTTCGCGCATTTCAGATGGTGGTAAAGTGAAACTACATAAAGAGCTCTTCCTCATTCAGTCAGATTATTCAGTTTGACCATTTTTTTTTTTTTTTTTATATAGAAGAAATTCCTTATACTCTTTTCTTCATTGAGTTGGAGGAATCCATAGGAAGAAAATTACCTTATATTATGTATGAAAGTGTTTTTCCAGAGTTAGATGTGGCCTCTAATTTCTTAGGGAGTGAGAGGGTAAGGGGGAGCGGGTGGGTGGCCCCTTACGGGCTTTTTTAGGAGGATAAAAATGTAGTCGGATGGAACGGAAGCGTATATAGGAAACGAATCGGGCATCTATGGAAAGAATAAACCTTCTGCGTTGTCTAGTAAGCTGCCATTTTCATATATTAAATATAAAAATCGAAAAATGGAATAGGGAATCACTTGGAGTCTGAATAAGATCAGCAGGAAACACAATGATAGGGCGTCTCAAACAGAGGCAGTGTTGCAGAAAAAAGATCTTTTTTCTTCTTCAGTTAGTACAAATTCGGTCGATATCGACAATCCAGTTCCGCGGGAAGGAGGCCTAGAAAAGGTCAGCAGGCAAATAAAAACCTGCCTTTGACGCTACGCTGTGCCGACCAGCAGCGGGATGCTAATCACGAGCTGGTCAGGGACAGGTTCCGGTCACTCTTTCGATGCCATTGTGGTGGCACGGGAACCACTGAATGGGGGCGGTTTTCATCTCATCGCCGGCGTGTGGAAGACTTGTGCACCCAAGCACAGCGCAGCCAAGAGGGTCCAAGATTGCTTCGTCGAATGGGCTGGCTGGGACGGACATCGATCTTCGCTTCGCGGGAAGAAGAAAAACAACCATCTCGCTCTTTCCTTTCTTCGGTGCTGCCTTTTTCTTTGTGTTTTGGCCTCCAAACAAAGTTCTTATCACCATCGGGCTTGTCCCTTTGTATTTGATTAGCAGCAATGAGATAGGTTGATTTTGACTCAAAGTTACCATGTGTAGTATGCATCCAGGCCTACCTATCAGGTTTGTGAAAGGCTAACAAGCAAAGCATATCTTTTGAATAAAGCTGCTTTTGCCACTGTTCGTGTAGACTTCCTTGTGGTTCCATCAAACTGAACTGGGTCTAAGGCTCTAATCTCTTCAATCCAACGGTTGAACTCAGGGCTCAATAGCCCTTTTTCGGTCTTTTAAGCAGGGTTGAATTCATCTGTTGAGAAAACCCGTTGTGGAATTCGCTTCTAGTCTTTTCCACTTCTCCAAGGATTCGGCCTCAAGCGCTTATTCTTAGGCCTATGACATCTTACTTAGGTAGCAGCAATACAATACCGATGGAATGCAGGAGGAAATCCTTATTAACTTAACAGAACAGGCGGAAGACTTAAAAATGAAGCTAGCTTCTCCGCAAAGACTTCCATCTGCCGAAAGACGTGGATTCCGCATCCAATCCATATCAAAAGTCCGGTTGATCCAGCTATTGAACACTCTATCAAGCTTTTCTCGTACTTGCGCGGATGCAAGCTTGATCGGAGAATCCGTGGCGTGGTAGCTTCTTTCTGTTCCAAAGCAGCTGCTCATGAATGTGAATGAGTTTGATAAGAGAAAGAGTAGACGTCGAATTGAGAGTTTATGCCTATATCCCCCGATCGGGCTTAGATTAGAGCATTTCATTTCACCCGTCCTGGTCGAGAAGAAATGCGAAAGGAAAGGAAGGAGGCGCTACTTAAATTAAAGAAAATCCCTAGCCACTCTGTTAAGTGAAAGCTTATTTGCAGGGCCAAAAGAAAAGATACCGAGGATTCTCCTCTGCGGCAATAGACGAGAAGTTTCTTATTAAGCCCTGTCTCACTTCCTCTTTTGTTATGTCCCTTCTATCCGTGTGATGTTCTCGAAATCGAATTCCTTACGGTGCTTATCCCTTGTTCCTGATTCCGGCGAGACTGTTTTGTTCCAAACCTGGCGGCTCTGACTAGACCTTCTGCTTCGCCTGTCGGAATAGAATCAGGGGAGGGGGAATAGTTGGTTGATTCCAGTAAATGACCTCTTTTATGCAACGCGCGAGACCCTTTGAGGGCTAGAGAAAGCTCTTTCATCGAATTCACCTATATGTTTTCGTTTTCTACATTTTCTTTTAATGTTTGCTGTCCTTCCTCGCTTGAGGCGCCTCGGGCTAACTCGTCTGGTACCGTCACTTCCATCGCAACTGGATCTCTTCCCGCAACAATCACCGCTGGAACTGGACCAAGCGCACTAGGAACTGGAGCTGTTGTAGTCGTAGCTAGCAAACCCGAAGAGTCTCATATTAGCCTTAGCCATCGCACCGTGAACCGGCGGACAAGAAGGAATCGCCATCGCCAGCCTAATCCCAATCCATAGGAGTTTGATTTATGAGTCCAAATGAGCTTGTGAAAACAGTAACTCGTCTTTCCGCCCTGGTCCCGCGAAATAAGTAAGACTTACAAAGTCCAAGGGCAATAGAATAGGTGCCAGTATCCATAGGCTTGTAGGTATGAGTTCGGATGTAGGCTGTTCTCTATGGCCAGAGAACAGTCGTCTCAGGAATCGTTTAGAGTGTTAGCATATTGCCTTAGCGAAAAAAAGTGGGAAATGTAGTGATCATCCGCTCTCTCACTAGCTGGCGCCGCGTTTCAGTGTAACTTCCTTTTTTTATCCACCTTAGCCGGAATCCCTCTCCTTTCAGTCTTAAAGAGCTAATGCTCCTCGTCCCTCTCCTTTCAGTCGAGCAGCTACCCTTCATACGAGCCCTCGAGAATAAGAATGGTATCTAGCCTTTAAATAAAACCAATTACCATGTGTTGTGACATCAATCCCATAAGCCCGGATTTATGGTTAATCCGACCTCTCCAACCAGTCGAGATCAAAAGCTACGTTCCTTGACTTACTAGGAATCGCATCTCTAAAGTGAGAAGGATTTTCTATTGGGCATTGCCTTCCCTTACTTACTAATGGGAAATCCATCAGTCCAACCTTTTCTGATCCACGTAGCAAAGAAGCCCTTCTAGTTGCCTATTCTTTGTGCGTGGGTGGGGAGATCTTCTACTATTGATTAACTTGCTAACAACCCCTCCTAAATAAGGGGGATGGAAACTAGCCATACTGCCGAAAATAAGTCCCTCCCGAACCGCCGGATTCGGATTAGTTAAAATCGAACTAGCTAGATTCTCTTGCTCTAGGCCTATTCCCTGCTCTACTTAATGTACGAGGAGGAATAGAGATCGACAAGCAAGAGTCAAGCCTCTTTCCTGATTAGCGAATCAAGCAAGAGTCAAGTGATTAGCGAATAGTGCCTCACTTTCTTTCTAAGCTGGCATCAGTCTCAGACAAGAAAGAAGAAAAAATAGAATCCGATTTCCGACATTCAAGAGTAGTAAAGCATCGAAGCAAATAGCGTCAAAGGATACCTATCGAAGCTCCCTTCTAGGGGAATGTTTTGCTCATGGTGACTCGGAACGAGGAGTAGTAGATGTAGCTGTACCCCTCTTTCGGCCGTAGATCACTGAACTATGCGCTTGCCTTTATTTTATAAGGCTACCTACCCTTACCTGTCCGCCTTGAACTCAAGCACCTTTCTATCCAGAAGATAGCTGGAACTGGCATTGTGACTACAGATATCTAGCCAATAGAAGGAAGTGTTCCCAAGCTGGAGAAGTGTGAGAGGCCCCTTTCATCATTCCATTCCTTACCATCTTTCGGTAGCAGCTTCCGGAGCTGGTAGTCTCCCATGGTCCAGGGGCCTTCGTTCCCTCTTAAGTAGATAGGCCGGTCTATTTCGCCATCGCTACAACCAGGAAGCTTTGACGGAAGTCCCATATCTGAGTCGCCGGAGATGCAAGTCTCGCCATTTTTCTGGTTTTCTTGGTGGTTCTTGGAGAAAAGCTAGAGCTTTAGGAGGAGAGAGGATGAATGTGGAAGGATTCTACGATAGAGAACAATAGTAGAGAGGAGTTCTAGTTAAAGATTCAGTTGCCGATTGATATAGAAATGGTAATGCTGGGCTATGATCTTATGCGGCCTCGCAAGGGTGGTGGCCCCATCAAATCCAAATTATCTAACGTGTAATGGACATGTGGCCCTACAGGTCACAATTAAACAAGAAGTTTTCTTTTTATTCTTACTTAATAAGAAAATTCCTTTTGGGGTAAGGTTAAGGCAAGTGACAGCTTTATTTGGGAAAGAGGGGATATGCCTGGTTGCAAGCCCATCGTATCGAATAAGCGGAAGCTTTATCTCCCCAGCCATTTTTAGGTCCCTTACAGCCAATTCTGTAAAGCCAGTTGTTTTTCTTTCTTTTGAAAAAGGGTCCAGTGGCAGTTGCTAGCCAGTGTTCAGAAGAAAGTGCTGCCCTTTCATCCCGGGTAGGGCTATATCTTTCCATTGGTCAGATATAGTATTTTTATGGTAGATCTAGGTCAAAAGGATCAGGGGTTCTAGGTCCAGGCTATTGCCAATCTCTTTTACCAGAAAGGTTAGTTCCAGCCATTGAAATATATCCAGTTCAAGTGCCCGGGAAAGACCTTCTAGTATACGTATCCTTTCCATGAGGAATTTTCCCCTAGGATCTTTTCTTATTTTTTTCCCGAATCGAATAAGGCTCGGCTCGCTCCGCCGTTCCTCCTAAACTCGGGGTCTCGAACCAGATTAACGTAAGAGAAGAGCTGCTTTCTCACATCGTACCAGGGGCAGGTTGGTCTGACATGAAAAGAAGACACCATGCCGAAGCGAGCTTAAGGAAGGCTCCTTTCAAGAGAGGGCGCCAAGGAGGATCCCCTTCAGCACCAACATAGAGGAACTCAAAGAGGAGCGAAAAATCTTACTCTATGGGGGATGCATAAAAGGGCGTGCAGAAACGGAAACAAATCAAGAAATTTCTGAATCAACAAACTTTTCTTAAGTCAACTATTTTATATTCAGCAGCTACATCCTTAGAATTAAGTTCCGGATAACAAACTATGAAGTGCTTCTACAACCGAGTGGGAGTTTGCTTAACATCCTATTCCAGTTGTTGCGTTATGGCGGTATGGTTGGGGTTGGGCCTTACTTAATATAGAATAGCTCTAAAGGCCTCTGCTCCTTAAAAGGGTCTTCTTCCAAAGGGATGGAGTGGTATGCTGAAACCAGCTATTGAGTGACCCAAGGGGCTATGGGCCAGGAACGCCTCTCGGTAAAGGCAGCTTAAATAAGTAAGGGAGCGGATCTCGACCAGAAAGGGTTGCTGCCTAAGGAGTTCGTGCTCCGAGGGCGTAGGGTTCTCTCCTTTCCCTTTCCAAAGTAGTCGGCTTAACCGCAGTTAGTGGTTGTATGTCAAGGTGTAGCGCAGTCTGGGATGGAAGGCAGAACTGCATGCCCTATCTTAAGCTTAAGTAATTTCCTGAGTGTTCTAGAAGAGGTGCTTGTACATATAATACCTGGGCGTCAGAGTTTGATCAGTATTTTAGGTCTTTTATCTCACTCCTGTTTCCGAGAGGATCAGGCACTTATTCTATACTCCTCAACTAAGAGACAAGCGTGGTTTTGTTGTGCTGATTGACCCGCCCACTGCTCCAGGGGTAGTTAAAGAGCTAAGAGGCTATTTCCTTGACTTATTAAAGGCTATTCAACTCAAGTACTTGTTTGCGCTACAAGTATCTAATGCCCCTAGTGGAAGCATGCTCACTCCGCCTTTACTGACAGGAACTACTTATTATAGAAGACTCAGGCAACACGGGATTAGACCGATATCGATCGCCCGGTTTGCTACGTTCCTAGAACAATAAGGTGTTTTGAGTACGAGTTTCCATTGTTTGCAATCCCAAGCCAAACCAGGCCCAAGCCCATAACCACACGGGAGAGTAACGAGATTCAGCTGGATGGTCACGCTTTTTTCGAAACACTGGTTTTTCCTAGCTAACTAAGGAAAGGAGCAAGACAGTACCGCTACCGAAGGGGGGATATTCAAGGAAATTGAATGAGTCCCCGTGGGAGCATAGTCAAGTAAAAGGAATGGAAGTCCACTAGCTTCCAATTTTAGCAATTCAATCAGCCCCCAAAGCTGCAAGGAAATGAATCAGGCACTTAGGAAATAGGTCTTCCAGTATTTGAGCTAGTCCCAGGAGGAGGAGATTCCATTAAGTGGATAAATCCTTTCCTTTGGGAAGCGCTATTCCAGCAATTTCATCAGTGTTGTCCACGGGTCGAGACACTACCCTACCATTTGAAGCGAAGAGGATTTGTTCAGGAGGCCGGTTTTCTTCCTTTGAAAATGAGGCTCTTTTTTAGTTCTTAAGCGCTTATTGACCTTGTGACAAGGCCTTACCGAACCTGGGACATATAATATATTGATAGCTCTCCAGGTGTTCCCTGGTAGGTAACTTCAGGTTCGTACCAGATTGAGTTGAGAATGTTGACTTATGCATGGTACCGCCGGTGGAAAGATCTCATAAGTCAGAGAGTCGTAATATTTACTTACATTTAAGGTTTGGGGCTGTTGATTGAAGAAGGCCCTAAAATCACGAAATGCTTATTGATATAGTTCTTTCTTCAACATAGACTTCATCTTCATCCACTTGTTCTCTACTTTCTTAGGTCAAGCATGGCTTTTTGCGTTCTCGTCTGCGTCTGCTTCAGTAACTTAGCTTAAGCTTATTGTTTTCGCAGCCGAATTCACGATTTGATTTCCGTCTTCGCGACCCGAAGACTGGATCTGAAACTGCCCTACCTCCGTACGTATGCCCCGACGAAAAACGAGATCGGATCGGTGGTTAACCCGCCGAAGAGAGATCTGTAGTTGACCTATGGTGGTTTGGTCCCCAGGCTTTCCTGGTAGGACAAACAGGTTCATACCAGGCGTTCGAAACTACTTAATAGGATCTTAATTTACACGCCTCAGATAGGGGCAAGAAAAGACAAGTAGAAAGGCTAAGGATTAAGGATATGCTTGAAACATACGATTAGACAACTGATAAAGAAAAGAAGAGACAAACCGAAGTCAGATCCAAAGATTGAAAGGAGAATTTCCGCCTTCTGAAAACCATGATCGGCTCTACCTTTATGAATATGAACGAACCCCTGGCTGGTCCTGCGGTAACAGGGCCCGTGTATGGGATAATTTAGTTAAAGTTTTGGAGTGAATCTTATTCCTAAGAGTGGAAGGGAGAAGGTTATGAAAGGTTAGAATCTCCTCACTGTTAGCAAATGGGTTTTTCCTATCCAATTCAGCTTGTTCTTTCAGCTTCATTGATCGTTTCAAAGGCTAAAGCCGGAGTAGTTGATCCAGATTCAGTAGTTCTAAATTGAAATATAGATTTCAGAATCCTGAATGAACAACCATCCACAAATGTCGATTCATTCAAGCAAGAGAGTGCAACAATCCTTTCCTTTGACACTGGTTTCGTAAACGAGTGAAAAATGCCTTGTACAGTTTCCCTTTTCCCTTTCAGCCAGGGAAAGAGTTCACTCGAAAGCGGGTAGCCATTAAGGAAAGCGGCTGTTGGATATTTTGTTTGAACCGGTTCCGCCCCACTCCTTATAGTAAGTACTGGTGAGAGGGAAAGAACGCTCCTACCCTTTACCCAAAGAGTAAAAGAATGGACCTATTGGTGTGCTGCTACCCTCAACCGACCTGATCGTCCCAATCCGCTTGCCCTCACTAAAAAGAGATCCACAATCTATTATCTAATGAATATGAATTAGCTATCTAATCTTCCTTTGCCTAGCTGCCCATTGCACGAACTTCCAGCGCTAAGGTGGTTGGTGTGGTAAGGCAAGCAACTCCTCTTTCCGAAGAAGAGTGCCTGCCCGAGCTTAAAGTAAAGCTCTCTATCTTAGCTATAGGTAAAGTTCTCCCAGAGCCGGAGACACAGGCCCGCTATTCCTTCAGAAAGCGGGAATCCGCAAGGAAGGATAGGACACATAATAAGGCAATCGAAGATTGTTCGTCGGATGAGACCGAGAACCGAAAGATTTCTATCAAAGAGCGAGAGAGACTGACTAGACCGCTGTCAACCAGCTCTGAAGGTTGCAAAGCCTTTAGAGTGGGAAGGAAGGAAAGACAGAGATAACTCTATCTTAGCTACCGGGGAAGGAAAGACAAGGGCTGGAGGGTCCCAGTCACTCGACTTGGAAGAAGAATTCTCCTAAGAAGAAAGCAACTTCGGGACTTTCTGTGTCAAGCACAGGCATACGATTTCAAGAAGGTTTCTCAGTAACTATTAGCCAAAAAATCCCAAAACCCTCGATTGGAAATGGGGTTTTTGAGCCCATTGTGATGAACGTGAAAAACTTTCTTGCTATAGCCGTATGGGAGCTTCCTTAAGGGGGTTCCAGAGGGGGACCCAGGCTGGGTTAAGTAGACAGAGTATGGGTCGGGTAATTAGACTACTGATCTAGCAAGAAAAGCCCTCTTATTTCATATTTCACGCATGCTTTTAGGGCAAATCCGCCCGAATTCCTATTCAAGTCAAGGCATCTCTTCTCAGATCAATTGTATGGTCGATGTATGAAGATAAAGAAAAAAGACAAGTGAGGCAGGGTAAAATACCACGCCAAACATTGAAAGTTGAGTTCTCGTGATGCCTGCTGCTTCAAGCTCGGAAAGCCCACTACTAATGATATCAATTTCCAGGTCTTCCTACTAAAAAATGGGGAAGGAGTCTTCTTTAGGGATGATAAGGCACATAGGTCTAATTACGTAGTGAAAAATGAGTCCTATTATTCTCTTGCTTGAGCGGATTAGCCGATCGATTGATGGTCCTAGGCTATCTGGTTGTATTATACCTCGGGTAGGTAAGGTTCAAGTAGTAGTAAGGAGTCAGTATACATATTTTCGATTTCATTCGTGAATGTGTTAACACGAGAAGGGAGGTGGGCGGGGTATCGATCCAAAGCTTGAGTACGTGGTCAAGTTCGTTCGGCTGAGATCTTACCTCAATAGGCTAAGGTCGGTCTTCTCCTTATATACTCGGATATCTTGCCTTTGTCCGATCGCTTTCGTTCATCAGAAGTAGTGGACAAGGAGAGAACTCGGCATCGTGCAATTCCATCAATCTGGTCCGCGAGACGCTGCTCTACTCTTTCGCTTTGGCATTTCCATACGAGGGAGATCGCTCAGTGACATGTCAAAAGATATGGAATTTCCGACCAAGCAATTCAGATTGAAATACGAGAATTGAGACCGAAAGATATCCATGTCAGTTAAAGATGCCTCTTTCTTGCGTGATAGGAACAGAGCTTCGGGCAAGCAGCTTAGCCAAGCCAGCAGCGTTGTAGTTCTTCCACGGCATGCTCAGTCATTCAATCATGATAGGGTCAGTCAGACAGGATTCTTCTCCGGTCTAGCTCCCCATGGTGTGTTTATTCTAGCTCTGATTAGTTCCTCTTTCGGGAATCTGACCCTTTCTTTTTGGCCGCATGGAACTTTAAGAACTTATTTATCATCGGCATGAGCATTCATCTCTCTCATGTTAACCTAAAGGTGCGAGGACTCGAACCTCCGCCCCGTACCACCTTGTCTTAGCTTCAAGTTGTTTTATAACCTTCGTTCATTCGCTTGGTTAGATCTTCCTTTCCAATTATTTAATAGTGATCTCGTCTAGGGCTACAGCGAAATTGGCTCCCTTTGTTGTTTGCCGAAAGACTCACCAGCCTTGTTCTCTTTGGGTTGGTCATCTCCCCCATCCTCTATCTTAGACACGATTTGTCCTGCTTGTTCTGCCAAGCATAGCGCACCCCCCTGGATCTGCTGGGGTTGCCCGGTCTTTGCCCCGAAAGCCAAAAGCAAAGTGAACACCATATTGCATGGTAGGACGCTTGGTGGCAAAGAGCCAAACGGAATGTGTTGTAGTTTCTCTTTTTATATTAGAAATAAGGCTTCTCGCCCATTTATTAGGTAGGCGGGTTGCTCCTTTTCTTTGCCATCTGCTTTTTTGGCTTCTTGACGGCCCGTGCCTCTCCGCTTTTTGAGTCTTCTCGGACGTGACAGATCCAAGATGAAATCTGATCGGGGCTTTCTCCTTTTCTTTCATGATTGAGCCGATAAGAGCAGAGAATGAGAAAGTCAACCGAATGAAAATCAAATTTCAAAGGAAATTCTGTCGAAGCCGATAGGGATAGGAAGGTGCAATGCGGGCCTTTTATAAGTATAAGTTCAAAGGTAAGAATATTAAGAAGTCATGTGACCATGCAGGCGGGCCTGGACTCTTTTCTTTCTCCTCCGGCGAATGATTTCACTTTTCTGGCCCTCAACCAAAGACTAAAAACTCACCCAAGCCTTTGGGTAAGGCTAAGTAGGGTAGGAAACTATTTATTGCGGATTTCACAGTTCACGTGTCCCCGCATTTAAGTCTGAAACGGGTGCTAGCTTGAAAACCGCCACAGTTAGCTGTCGGTTGAGGCCTCACCGGGCTTTCATAAATCAGTATTTCTTATGAATAGTAGGGCACTGAGGGAGAACTTATCGACGACAAAAAAGACGAGGTTTCTGTTGGAGGGTCCCTGCCGCCCCGAGTCAAATGGAATTTCAAATACTTTGTTTATTTTATAAACAAAGTGACATCTCGAAAGTGCCGCTAGGCGGTTTAATCATGGAACGTCCAAAAAGCCTGGTAAAATGCGAACATTATTATTCTAAACTAAAAAGATGCCCTAGAACATACATGTTATTGAATTGAGTGAGAGGTCCCTTTCTTTCCTACTACTGAACCCGGAAATTGCGTAGATTGCTTTGCTTGGAATTCCCTAATAAGTAACCCCTGCACACGGAAAATGGTATGTTTTGAGCGTTTGAAGTGGACGAACAGTACGTAATCGAGTTTCATGCCATCATGTCTTTCTGCCCAGCAGCGCTGGAAACCGCTTTCATGCGTCTTGGTTGTTGGTAGAGGCCTGAAAAGATTCTATTTGAAATCGTTTCAAACGGAGCGTAGCTTTATTCAAAAAGAATTGAAAGGAAGACTCATTATCTCCGACAATAAGAGGTAAGAAGCAAGGAAGACTGTTTATGAATAGCCCTTTGAAGTTCCAATGCGCGGAATCGAAAAAAGACTATCTTTCTTTCCTGATATGGGATCATAGATCAGAGAATCCCCTCTTTCAAGCTTCCTTACAGGCAGAAGAGTTAGCAAAGGTAGAGACAGTCCGATCTAGCCAGTGAGCAGCATGTCTGCTTTCGATTCAATATCTTTACACCTTTCAGATATTACTGGGACGGGGACAAATGGAACGACGAAGACTGAGGCGGAAAATAGCTTAACTTAAGTCAAAAAAAAGATGAAAAGCGAGAGCACCCATGAGAGCACTTAGCTCGGAAAAAAACGAGCCAAACTTTAAGGATCGACGTAGCAGTTGATCTTAACCTATCAGTTGAGATTTTTTTTTCACGGAAAAATAGGAGAAAGGAGATGTTCGCAATATTAGAAAAGGTGAGAGGGATTGTCAACGTGAAGAAAGGAAATGAGACGAAGGAAGCAAAGGCTAAGGGCAAAGGTACCAACGCAGACACTAAGATAAGGCAATTTAGTCATTTCTTCTCCGAAAGAGCTTGGGGTATTTCATTCAAGTCTGCGGGTAGAAGAGATTGAAATGATCTCAAAAGTAGCTCTCACCTCGACCCTTCTTCTAAATGCTGTTTTCCAACAATGTAAAGTACACCTAAGGGATATAACTCAAATGGCGAAGAGGGAGTTTTTTTAGTATTCCGGTCACCCTCCGCCAACCGGATTTTGGGTTCCACATGGATTCTGAACATTGTTGCAGATGCTCCAACTGATCTTTGGCATCAACCTCTTTTTTCTTTGAATCCCCCCTTTTCTTTATCCTTCTTTATCTTTATGTTCTTGCAACCAGTGATGTTCTTAGAATTAAGTATGTTGTTATCGAGCATTATGTTGCTTATGAGGCTTATCTGTTAACAGGCCCCACTTTAAGGTGGGCTTTTGGAGGATAGTTCATTTCTTTCACCGCCTTTCCCGAAATCAAGGTTTCACGATGAGCCAGAGCATGAAGCTCTGAAAAAAAAAATCCCCAGTGTCTCAAAGGCGGCTGGAGCGGCTCACTTACCACCAACAAATCCACTGTAAACTTCTTCTGAGACTTCGGAATGGCAAAGAGCAGAAAGGGTTTAGGCCTTAGGCATGAGAAAGACAAAGAAAGGGCATCGTTCTCGGCTGGCCGGACATTGGAATCGGCGCTCTCCTCAACCGGATGAATTAGAGCGTCCTATTTGAAACTTCCAAAGCATTAACTCAAACGAGGAAAGTCCCCTCATGATAACTTGATCACACAAGGCCAATCAAAAGGGCTTTCTTCGCTCGAAAGACGAAACTCAACTAGCGCTTTCTTTCTATACGAGAAGAATCGTTCTCTATCAGATATTTGTTCTCGCTCGCGAAGGGGTACGTCCACAGATCGCTAGGACCGGGAAAGGAAAAGCCATTATAAAGAAGCATAGGTCTTCACCTTCTTCGTTTGCTCACCATGCTCAACGCACGTTAGAAAAGTGTGTAAATGTGCTTTTCGAGCATCTTATTGTCACAGGGGATGCTGAACAAAGATTGACTCAATCCACGGTTCTGAAAGATGGGATTCTTCTTATTCTCTTTCTGAATTAACAAACAAAAAGTGAAAAGCAGCTAGCCTAGCTCTTGGCCTAAGTAGTAGCCCTTCCTCAGCTTGAAAAAAGTCTTGCTTATGCTTCCTTCCCTATCAATTGCCCATGTTAAGCGTGAAAAGCCCTTCTATGGCCTTTGTCGAGTATTATCGAGTTGTAGGAGAGCTTCCTTGCCTAGCCTATGCTTCAAGGCCAGTTTCAAGCTCATCACAAGGAACGATTTCTTCTATTGGATTGAGCGAGGGGATCCCTTTCAGTTAATACGGAAAGCAGCCTGGTTGCCTATACTTGGTTGCAGGAAGCTAGTCGAATGCGTGCTCTTGTATCCCATTCGGTGGTTTTTTTTCATTTTTTGCCCTTCCTCTGAGGTTCGCTAGGGCGTGGCATTCAGTTACAGTTAGTAAACGAAGGGAAGGGGGAAGACATTCAATTCACAGAAGAGAATCGGGTCTCATTCGGCGATGCCTCGCTGCAACAACTTCAAAGGGAAAGCGTGCACCTTCGGGTGTGGTGGCAGGATCTCGCTTTTGGTTTGAAGATTGGATCTGAACTTTTCTTCATTCAAGAATGATGTCAGTCAGACTAAAAGGGACTCTTCATCCAAGAATGAGCTAGGCTGGCCGGCGTCTTTCTTGAATGAAGATTGGCTTCCCTTCAAGGAAAATTCCATCTTTTTTACGCTTTGGACGACTGTGTCACTGCGGTCTGATTCACTCACCATGCTAAGCGAGTCGCCCTGAAGGCCTGGCCTAGTTTATGCTTTTTGGCTCCTTTCTGAGGAAGATTTAGGCTATTTCTGTTATGCTTCCGAAGCCTAGACCCACCTTGAACCATAAGCCTTTTTACAGGTTCAAATCAATCCTTTTTTTCTGCTTTCTTTCTTCGAACCTTTTGGTATGTATTGTCCCCTAACTATAGATCAGATCCACCGGACGAGAAACTCAATTCCGCACTGCTGCTGAGTCGTCGGACTTATCCAAAAAGGGATTCGTAGAATTTCTTTAGATTGCGTTGAGGGAAATCTACCAAAGCTAGGCAGATAGATAGACTCCTTTCCCGCTGCTAAGAGAGAGCAAGAAACAAAATCAAATGATTGTTTTTTAACCAGCGCTCTCTTTTGAGTATGCAGGTACTAAGAATCCTCTCACTACCAACCAGCAGACATCATCTGGCTGGGTCTTGCCGGTATCAACAACGAAAAAAAAACAACCAAATAGAAACAGCAACTAACTATGGCTCTTGGCCCAGACAACGCCCTAGGCGTGGAGGAGATCGGAGCAACAGAGAACGCCTAGATGATGTTTTTATTCCTGGGCTGCAGTAAGTAGATCGAGAGGTCGTTCCGCCCCTTGTCCCCGAATATGGGTAATATGTTCTCATACAATGTTGCTCCAATCTGACCTAGCTGGCGAGCGATCCCAGTTCGCGGCAGAGAACAAGACAACAAGCGAGCGTACCTTTGTTCGCTTCTTCTCCACCAAGCACGGAAGTTTAAGGATAACTGTAGGTCGGTGGCTACCTAAGGAAACTCCGATTCGATGCGCCCCCCGGCTGGAAGGCATCTACCTCATCACGATCACAAAGAGAGGTTCACCATGATGGGGGGTACTCTATTTTCCCTTCCAGAAAGAAAGAAATGCATAAGGGACCATCCTTTTGTTGCGGCATGCTCTTCCAATTTACGGATTCGAAGGGGGCCTCAGGCCTTACTTAGTCCCGCTAATGTAGGGCTAAGTAGCCGCCTTTTGAATTGAATCTTAAGTAGTCTAGTCTATCAGTGGTGCGAAGCGGCTTTGCCCCTTTTCAGTAAAGGAGCGAAAGGTTAGACCTTAGAAAGTCAGCGAACAGCGGTTCTTCTATGTAGGTATGGTGTTCTCCCTTGACGTCGAGTGACTTCGTAACCTTTGCGTAGCGTAGTAGAAAGAATGAAGGCTACGCACCGACGCTCTCTTATCTATTAGTCTAAGCGTCTTCGCTAACTCGCTCGCCTACTATACTATACCCTACTTAGCCCTACATTAGCTTGACAAGCTGCCCTTCCTCTTGATCTGAGGTGCGAAGAGAAAGATCTCTTTTTTATGACTTCAATTTCTCGATTCCGGCCCGGAAAAGTAAGCAACCAGAGCCCTATTGATGAATGAAAGAAAAGGTTTATGAGCCCTAGCCCTGTAAGCCCACACCTGTGTAGAGTAGATCGTTCAACACCTGCGGCACAAAGCAATTTTTGACCTATTGGTCCTAGTATCATAGGCGACCGAACGGCCGCCCCCTATAATTACTAGACCAACCTGCTATAATAATTCCATAAACACCTAGCGAAGATATGGCAAACAAATAAAGTAGCCCTATGTTCGGATCTGACAATACCATACCATAATCAAAAGGTACAACGGCCCGAGCAACCAGACTTAGCATAAATGTAGTGACTGGAGCCATTCTAAAAAGGGAGAAATTAGCACTACTTGGTGAAATAGGTTCTTTTAGAATCAATTTCGAACCATCTGCTAGAGGTTGTAACAATCCGAACGATCCCACTACATCAGGACCCTTTCGACGTTGCACAAAAGCCATTACTTTACGTTCAGCTAGCACTAAAAAGGCTACTCCTAGTAGAAGTGGTAGAATTATTCCAAGTATTTCAGCTGGAACAGCTATGTACGTTTTCGATTTTCTATTCACTCATGATCTGGTCGACCCGATCATGATATTTGACTCATGATCTGGCCTGGTTGACCCAATCATGATATTGAAGGATGGGACCTTTTCTCGAAAAACTCCGGATCTCGAGAAAAGTGGAAGATGATGCAAGATCGAATCTCTTCAATCGAAGCTTCCGGCTTGATTCCTTTTCGCGAGTTTTCGCTACGAATCATCATGTCGATTGCTTTCGTTGGAGAAATCAGTGGCGTGGTTACCTCCGGTAACCTCGGCTTTCCTAAATTCGTTTTGGATTCGTGGGATAGAAACGATTTTCAATTTGAGTTCTTCACACTTTTCCCTTTCTTTTATGAGAATTTCTTCGCGACTTCGTGCCTCTACTTCAATGAAAGCTAGCTCCTACTCCTTCTCCTCCTGAATCCTCGTTGGTCTTTCGTTCGTAGTGCGAATTCTATAGTGAGAAAGCTCACCCCTGCCTTTAGACGAGAAAGCCCTCTTTTACATCCTCTAGACAAATCAATAGAAAATGCTACAACCCATTGTTGTTCTTTTGACGATGAACCACTCCAGTACAACAGGCTAAAGTAAGCTCTATGCTTCGTCCCCGGTGCGTAGGGCCGATCCCCGTGTGCTGGAGGGACGACCAGAAAGTGTGTGTTAAGCATATTCAAACAAAAGAAGCAAAAAAGGGAGATATTTATACGAAAGAGGCAAGGGCTTTCGCCTTCGAATTGAGTAGTGAGTCTTCTTTCTACTCGAAAGACACTTTAATCGAAAGTAGACTCAAGCCTTACCCCCTTATTATATATATGTGTATGTGATTTAGTTCGAAATAATGGACTGATCTTTCTCCGCTTTAAATTAAAGAAGGTCTATTTTGATAGATAGAAATAGACAGGGACTAAGCAATAAGAACAGAATACCAAAGGCTTACTCCCATTTCTCTCTACTCTATCTATGAAGGAATTCCTTCATAGAATGCTTTTTGACTCCACTTTTTGAAAACAACCGTACGGGATAGACCCGGAAGAGGAGATTGTACCAAAGGAGACCCGTTTTACCGATCGTTTGGTTGGGTGTGTCCTTAGTCGCCCCGGAGAAGCCATACCCTTAAGAAGCTTACCCAACTCATCGCTTAACTCCTAAGAAAGGAAGACAACCTCGTGCATAATTGAAAAAGAAAGATTCTCTAAAAGCCAAAAGCCGGCTTTACCTTCTATTAGAAAAGGGCCTTCCCTTTACTAGTAAGGGGAAGAAAGAATCCGCTTTTGCAAAAAAAGCTTTGGAGATAGGATCACACTCGAGAAATAGTCTACTTCAAGGCTG